GTGTCCTCCCGAAAGGGCCGATAAAAAGAGTCCATTTTTCTGTTTTTCATTTGTTTGCTTTATTTATTTGTTCCGGGAAATCAAAAATTGGATCTAGATCATTACATTATCTAGATTCATACTATGGGATAGTAAAAAAAAAGTATAAGGAAAAAAAGAAAACTTCTTTTCTTTAGGTTTAGTGAAAGATTTTTTCACATTTCACAATTGATTTATTGTTTTAAATTTTTTAGTTGAACTAAAAAAAATTGACTAGTAATTCGTGTTGTTCTCACTCAAGTACCTATTCATGCAGTGATCAATATATCACTTATAACTCCCTTCGCTGTTACAATAATTCGAACTCGAAATTTTTTGAATCAAATCATAAAATAAAAAAAGATATTGTATACCTTAGTTCCTTGGGATTGTAGTTCAATTGGTTAGAGCACCGCCCTGTCAAGGCGGAAGCTACGGGTTCGAGCCCCGTCAGTCCCGACGGATCCAATAACCAACAAAAGAAAAAGAAAAGTGGTCAGCTGAGACTTCCTTAGATGATTGATTGGACAAGAAAAACTTTAGTTTATGGGAAAAAGAATGATATCTTGATTAGATCACAAATTTATCTAATAGATTTTTTTATTCAGTATGGATAAAAGATTCTCCTATGTTATACTATTCAATTTGCGATGGCGAATTGATATGAGAGTTCATATATTGTTATTCATGATATTAATCCGATTCAATATCATAAAAATGGAAGACATTCCATTGAATTTATAGGTAACATTTTAATCATCTCTATGGGATTAAATCCCGAGTTATTGCGAACTAAAAAAATGATGAAATTATGGAAGTAAATATTCTTGCATTTATTGCTACTGCGCTCTTCATTCTAGTTCCTACGGCTTTTCTACTTATCATTTATGTAAAAACGGTCAGCCAAAATGATTAGTTTGAATAAAACTTAACTTTTTCGTTCTTTATTAATGAGTGAAAAATGGAAAAAAGTATTCCAATTTCGTTTCTTAACTGAAAAAAGCAGGCTATAATCATCAGTATTCGATTTGATAGCAGTATGGTAGAAAGAAATTTTTATTTCTTTCTACTATACTATTTTACTATTTTTTAGTATTAGATTATTCGTTTTTTTGTCGTGTATAAAGTTGTACTATACTAAAGATACAGACTTAATTTAATATTTTGACTAATCTATAATATGTATCCCCATATATGTTATGTACATATTGATCCTAATTCTATGTTTTGCTACATCTAATTGATCGATTTTTATTGATATTGATTATGATCAATCCGAAATAATCGAAAGGTAATTCTTACTTTTATTTTACCGTTCCAATTATTAGCTTTCGACTTATTTCAAAAAAGTCCTAGGATCCGCCGAAAGAATCAAAGAAAGAAAAAAAGGATATGTATCAATTTACAAATTTTTTTAGCATTCTCAATCCAAGAAAAAAGTCATTTAATTGATCGACTGGTTGATATATGATCAACCGAGTTATGTGGTATGGGAACTTCATCGAAGTTCTACAAAAAAATCTCGTCCATTATTTTAATTTACCACTTAAACCAGAATATGAAATGAATCGATAAAGCACAAATCCATTTGAGAAAATGATAAAATAAGTGATAAGTGTCCAATCTGTAATGCAACCAAGATCTTATGATGTGTATTGTATATTTTTTGTTGAACAACAACTATGCCTATGTTCTTTCCTCTAGAAAGTCCGTATCTGATTACTTTACAATTCTACTAATAAGAGAATGGCTTTATCGTGGCTTTTTTATGAGGAGAAAGCAAAACATAACAAAGGCATTTTTGAAATATCTGTTTGATTTACATTAGTCTCTTTTAAAAAACTTTATGACATAATCTATAAAACAATTCATAAGGTTTGATTCCTCAACTAAAAACTCAATTAGTTAAAATTAGTTACGTTAAGTCGTATTTCTAGAGTCCACTTCTTCCCCATACGACAAGTGAAAGAGAAAATGTAAAGACTACCATTAAAGCAGCCCAAGCGAGGCTTACAATATCCATGTGAATTTTGTCCCCTAATTTCTATGAATATGCAGGAATTTTTCCATTATTGTTTACTAATAATAGTGAAATCAATGGTACAGAGTCAAAAAAATTGTCGGAATATTTCTTAATTTAATCAACCAACCCCAAAAATTCACATACATATAATCCTACATGATTTTTAAGAGTCTATTTCGGTGGTTACTGAAAAGAAGTTTTGTCAATCCAATCTTAATTGAATACCTGAGTACTAAGAGATTCATTTGAGTTTGTATACAAATTAGATCCCGCTTTTCTTCAATTACTAACTACTAATTAGTTAGGATATTACTTCGTACCGAATTGACTCCAAGAGGAGTGTAAGGGAATCAAGAAGTTTGGATAACCCTTACACTCCTAATGCTTACTAAAAAATTTACTTGAATTCTAAATACAAAGATTTAAAGCCCACTAAATGCTTAGAATCAAGTACGTATCAAGAGACCCTAATTAGGATTAGGCTATTTCCTTTTTTAGGCGACACCCGGATTTGAACTGGGGAATAAAGGATTTGCAGTCCTCCGCCTTACCACTCGGCCATGCCGCCAAAATATATATATGAAAAGATTACCTTTTGGGGGTGGATTAATGACCTTTTTTATTGTACTTGCGTTTTGAATCACATTTCCTTCCTACTAACAAAAACTTTTTTTATCCGTACTAAAAACTATCGACTTTCAGTCACAAAAGTAAAAAGTCATAAGAAATTGGAACCATTAACTATTTTTTAATTCATGAACGAGTCTTAGACTCGGACTTCAAATCATGTTTCCTTAATGACATAATAAAATCCAAATGGTAAATAATAATTATTATTGCATTTTTCAATAAAAAAAATATTTATTTCGATTTTCATTTTTATTTTTCTCCATTTCAATTATAGCAACAATTAGGCCTATATGTAAACCCCGAAACCATAACAGAAATTACACAGCCAATTGCTTATCTTATATACGATATATAGATAGATATCGGGGCACGTATTTAAATTGATTATTTACTAACTATACCCCGCTTTGCTTTACAATATAAACGGCTATCACGAATTCTACGAATATAGTCCTAATTTATATCTTTTCTCCGCAAATCGGTTTTTTTTACAAAAAACCGATAAAGGTATTAAGTAATAAAAAAACTCTATATTGTTTTTCATTATTCTTATCTCGGTGAAGGGATCAATTCCTGTAATCTGGTTCTTTTTTAGTATCCAATCGGAGTAATATCATAATAATAGTAGAAATGGAATCGAATTAAAGAAATCGAATTAAGCAATTTTTTTTTATTTTAAAAGACTGTTTTCTCAAATTCTTTCCTCTTGTATCTCTTGCAAATTTCAATTTGAGTCTGAGTAGTAAAAGTTATGTATTCCTCCGTTCATACGTATTTCATATATTCCATAGGAATGGCTGTGTCAAATTTTATGTGATTTGGTAAACAGAATATAAATTCCATCCGAACTAGATCGATCTTTATTATTCAATAAAGAATGATCCAAAACTGGGATTTTTAAACAAATGAGGAATTGGTTTCAAATGTTACGAGAGGTAAATGCACTGATGTCTACAATACCTGGGTTTAATCAGATACAATTTGAAGGATTTGGTCGGTTCATCGATCAGGGCTTACCGGAAGAGCTTTATAAGTTTCCAAAAATTGAAGATACAGAGCAAGAAATTGAATTTCAATTATTTGTGGAAACATATCAATTGGTAGAACCCGTGATAAAAGAAAAGGATGCTGTGTATAAATCACTTACATATTCTTCTGAATTATATGTATCCGCAGGATTGCTTTGGAAAACCGGCAGGGAGATGCAAGAACAAACAATTTTGCTTGGAAACATTCCGCTAATGAATTCCCTGGGAACTTTTATAGTAAATGGAATATACAGAATTGTGATCAATCAAATATTGCAAAGCCCCGGTATTTATTACCGGTCGGGTTTGGACCATAACGGAATTTCGGTCTATACCGGCACCATAATATCAGATTGGGGAGGAAGATCAGAATTAGAGATTGATAGAAAAGCAAGGATATGGGCTCGTGTAAGTAGGAAACAGAAAATATCTATTCTAGTTCTATCATCAGCTATGGGTTTGAATCTAAAAGAAATTCTGGATAATGTTTGCTACCCGGAAATTTTCTTGTCTTTCTTGAATGATAAAGAGAAACAAAATTTTGGGTCAAAGAAAAATGCCATTTTGGAGTTTTATCAACAATTTGCTTGTGTAGGGGGGGACCCGGTATTTACGGAATCTTTATGTAAAGAATTACAAAAAAAATTCTTTCAACAAAAATGCGAATTAGGAAGGATTGGTCGACGAAATATGAACCGTCGACTGAATCTTAATATACCCCAAAACAATACGTTTTTGTTACCGCGTGATATATTGGCAGCTACGGATCATTTGATTGGAATGAAATTTGGAATGGGTACACTTGATGATATGAATCATTTGAAAAATAAACGTATTCGCTCTGTAGCAGATCTCTTACAAGATCAATTCGGATTGGCTCTGGTTCGTTTAGAACATGTGGTTCGAGGAACTATATGTGGAGCAATTCGCCATAAATTAATACCGACTCCTCATAATTTGGTAACGTCAACGCCATTAACAACGACTTATGAATCTTTTTTTGGATTACACCCATTATCTCAAGTTTTAGATCGAACTAATCCATTGACACAAATAGTTCATGCACGAAAATTGAGTTATTTGGGCCCTGGAGGATTGACAGGGCGAACAGCTAGTTTTCGGATACGGGATATCCACCCTAGTCACTACGGGCGTATTTGCCCAATTGACACGTCTGAAGGAATTAATGTTGGACTTATTGGATCCTTAGCAATTCATGCAAGAATTGGTTTTTGGGGGTCTCTAGAAAGTCCTTTTTATAAAATTTCGGAAAGAGCGACAGGGGTACAACTGCTTTTTTTATCACCAAGTAGGGATGAATACTATATGGTCTCAACGGGCAATTCCTTGGCCCTGAATCAAGGTATTCAGGAAGAACAGGTTGTTCCGGCTCGATACCGTCAAGAATTCCTGACTATTGCGTGGGAACAGGCTCATCTTCGAAGTATTTTTCCCTTCCAATATTTTTCTATTGGAGCTTCCCTTATTCCTTTTATCGAGCACAACGATGCAAATCGAGCTTTAATGAGTTCTAATATGCAACGTCAAGCAGTTCCGCTTTCTAAGTCCGAGAAATGCATTGTTGGAACCGGGTTGGAACGTCAAGCGGCCCTAGATTCAGGGGTTCTCGCTATAGTCGAACATGAGGGAAAGATTATTTATACCGATACTGATAAGATGATTTTATCAGGTAATGGGGATACTCAAAGCATTCCATTAGTTCTGTACCAACGTTCCAACAAAAATACTTGTATGCACCAAAACCCCCGGATTCCGCGGGGTAAATGCATTAAAAAGGGACAAATTTTAGCAGATGGTGCCGCTACAGTTGGGGGCGAGCTAGCTTTGGGAAAAAACGTATTAGTGGCTTATATGCCGTGGGAAGGTTACAATTTTGAAGATGCCGTACTCATTAGTGAGCGTCTTGTTGATGAAGATATTTATACTTCTTTTCACATTCGGAAATATGAAATTCAGACTTATGTAACAAGTCAAGGACCCGAAAGAGTTACAAGTGAAATACCGCATTTAGAAGCCCATTTACTTCGCAATTTAGACAAAAATGGAATTGTGGGGTTGGGATCATGGGTAGAAACAGGTGATATTTTGGTAGGTAAATTAACACCCCAGATGGCAAAAGAATCTTCGTATGCCCCTGAAGATAGATTATTACGAGCCATACTTGGCATTCAGGTATCCACATCCAAAGAAACTTGTCTAAAACTCCCTATAGGTGGTAGGGGTCGAGTTATTGATGTGAGATGGATCCAGAAAAAAGGGGGCTCTAGTTATAATCCCGAAACAATTCATGTATATATTTTACAGAAACGTGAAATAAAAGTTGGCGATAAAGTAGCCGGACGACATGGAAATAAAGGTATCATTTCCAAAATTTTGTCTAGACAAGATATGCCTTATTTGCAAGACGGAAGACCCGTTGATATGGTCTTTAACCCCTTAGGAGTACCTTCACGAATGAATGTAGGACAGATATTTGAATGTTCGCTCGGGTTAGCAGGAGGTCTGCTAGATAGACATTATCGAATAACACCTTTTGATGAGAGATATGAACACGAGGCTTCGCGAAAACTAGTGTTTTCTGAATTATATCAAGCCAGTAAACAAACAGCGAAGCCGTGGATATTTGAACCCGAGTATCCGGGAAAGAGTCGAATATTTGATGGAAGAACAGGGGATCCTTTTGAACAACCTGTTATAATAGGAAATCCTTATATATTGAAATTAATTCATCAAGTTGATGATAAAATCCATGGACGTTCTAGTGGACATTATGCACTTGTTACACAACAACCCCTTCGAGGAAGAGCCAAGCAAGGAGGACAGCGCGTAGGAGAAATGGAAGTTTGGGCTCTAGAAGGATTTGGTGTTGCTCATATTTTACAAGAGATGCTTACTTATAAATCGGATCATATTAAAGCTCGCCAGGAAGTACTTGGTACTACGATTATTGGGGGAACAATACCTAACCCCGAGGATACTCCGGAATCTTTTCGATTGCTCGTTCGAGAACTACGATCTTTGGCTCTGGAACTGAATCATTTCCTTGTATCTGAGAAAACCTTCCAGATTAATAGGATGGAAGCTTAATCGGAATAAATTAGAATTTTTCTTCTATGATCGATCAGTATAAACATCAACAACTCAGAATTGGATTAGTTTCGCCTAAACAAATAAGTGCTTGGGCCACAAAAATCCTACCTAATCGAGAGATAGTTGGAGAGGTGACAAAACCTTATACTTTTCATTACAAAACCAATAAACCAGAAAAAGATGGATTATTTTGTGAAAGAATTTTTGGGCCGATAAAAAGTGGAATTTGTGCTTGTGGAAATTATCGAGTAATCAGAAATGAAAAAGAAGACCCAAAATTTTGTGAACAATGCGGAGTCGAATTTGTGGATTCTCGAATACGAAGGTATCAAATGGGCTATATTAAATTGGCATGCCCGGTAACCCACGTGTGGTATTTGAAACGTCTTCCTAGTTATATCGCGAATTTTTTAGATAAACCTCTTAAAGAATTGGAGGGCCTAGTATACTGCGATGTGTGATTTGATCGAAATTTTGATTTTACAGATTCGAAATGATAAACTGTCATCCCATTCAATCTAAGGGGGATGCCCTGACTCTGACATGTCTCTTGGGAGGAGTAACATGACGCTCAGAAGTATGGGTGTATTCAATACTTCTAAATAAAAGGGGAATTGATCCATGGTCGATTTCGTAACAACGAAATATTAATTTATAGTTGTCCCTCGTAAACAAAGACTTTTTTTGTTT